GGAGAAATACGGTCGGGCGGCGCTAATTCGAATCCCTCGGGCAAAATAAGAACAGCACCCACATTTAACCCTCCCTTTTTCCCATTACCAAGAACTTGTTTCAGTTGCATATCATAAGGAATTCGAAGAACTGCTTCAAATACAGTATCGGGAAGCACAGTTTGGGGAACTTCAATATCCACGGGCTTATTAGCTAAATGGCAATTGGCACATACAATTCGTCCGGTTGCTTCTCGTGGGTTTTCATAACCCTGCTGCGCAAAAATGGGATATGCATTTGAAATAGATGTCCGAGTTATTACGTATATCATGATCGATACAGAAATCGATCGAATCATCTGTTCCTTTACCCAAGAAAAAGTATTTCTATTTTCCATATCCAATCGCAGATCCCAGAATTTCTACAATAAATTAGATAGGTAGCTAAGCTAATCTAGTTCCCTATACACGAGTCTGTTGTCATTCTACTGCAACAGTTGTACTGGAATGATGAATACCTTGAGCAGGTAGAAATAGAAAGAATTTTGCTAAAATGGAAAAGGGCTTTCTTTCTAAAGGAAGAAAGATGCTAATTTGATTAATATCAGGAAATCGAATGAGTTTATGCTTCACTAATTGAATGATAAATGACTACAAGCGAAGGAGATAGACGGTTTAAAGAAAAAAAGATCCAAAATTTAAAACATGTATCTAGAATCACTGGAAAACTACAAACAAAAATAGTGAAAATTAGCTCATTAGGAGCCCATCCAAGATCGTTGTAGACCCAACGAATTAGTAGTTCCCAACCGCGGGTGGAGTGAAATCCAACAAAAAAATCAGTAACTAAAAGAATCAAAAAAGCTTTTATTGAGTCATTTAAGTTATAGAAGAATTCCTGAACCCAAGAATTCAAAATGACAAGTTCCTCTTTACCCAGAAAAAAAGAACCACTTAGAATAACCAAACAGATTATATTTGTCGAGAAATGCAAAATGATATGGAGATGATCCTCATTATCTATTTTGACCAATTGTATTATTTCCTTGTGTATTCCTATAGGAGGTTTTTGTACATGTGTCTTCGGTTTCTCTTTTATCATTTCGTCCAAGAGAAAAAGTTCTTCTAATTCTATGAATCTTTCTAGAACCTTTTTCTCTTGAATATCAGTTAAGAGAGTTTCAGATTGCCTGGTATTCCACCAATTCTTAATCCAAAGTTCCAGACATTTGTTAAAAGAGAAAGAGACTCCCCAGGGCAAAAGTACGATAAATACAAGATATAGGAAAGAAGGCAATGCTTTCTTTTTTTTCATTTTTGATCTGTAAATTGAGTTGTTAATGAATCTGCTTCATTCGCTGACTCTATTTCATTCGCTGACTCTATTTCATTCGCTGACTCTATATGATATTTCTTTTTATTTGAAGCAAAAATTCTATAACAAGGTTTGAGACCTTGTATCTATTCCTCTTTTTTGTATACTAGTGGAATTTCATTGCATTGGGTTCTTTCTTAGATCTAGATGGAGTGGAATAGAGAAATAGAATAAAAAAAAAAAGCCTTTTCGGATGAAAATGGAAGAATATTATCCCATATATCTCACTTGTACAAAACAAATTAGAAGCAATTTTCTCTTATCCTCGTTTGTTCCTTTCTTTAGATAAATACTCAAAAATCTCCTTACAATAACGAATCCAATTCATTTACCAATTCATTTAATTAATTTCAAAAAAATGAAATCGGTATTCAAAATACTTCAATTGGTACGCGCAAGAAATAGGCCAATTCGGCAGCTTTTTGTTCAATTTCTCGTGGAGTAAAAAACTTCTCATCAGTACGAGTTAAGGGAATGACCCCCTGGCCCCGGATTTCCATATAAAGGATACGACGAGGATAAAGACCCTCTTTAACCTGAATTCTAATTGATTGGATATCCCGCATAAGGAATCGAAAGAAGACGCGACGTTTTATTCCAGGGAATCCCCAACGAAAAATGCACACTATTCCCTCTTTTCTATCGAATCGGTCATAACCACTGCCTACATTCCACAAAATAGTGCACCACAAGTAGGAGCTAATGAATAGGCCCGCGATTCCGTAGAAAGACATCACGACCCCCTGTGGAAAAAAAAGAATTTGTTGAGATGGAAGTACAGATATCATATTCTTACCAAGATAACTGGAAGCCCCAACCGATAAAAATCCTAGTGAACCTAGAAAAAGAATACAGGCCCAGAAAAAATTACCTCTTTTTCGAGAACCTTTTAGAAGTTCTATCCATATGTGTTCTGATCGCCAATTCATATTAGATATACTAAATCCAGCAGCGGTCGATTGAAATTGAGAGAATAAGCTAAATTATTTTGACTTTACTTTTTTTGATTCTGAAATCGCCTTCAGTAACTAGTACTCCTGTGAAATAATTGGTTAGATACATTGACTTTCTATTCAAAAAATATCTGTTGATCCACTTAAAATAAAACTCGCTATACCCGGCTCCGCATATGCATGCATTTATGCTCGTAGCCTATATCCGCATCCATAGCCGTTTTTCATTTGTGTGTAGAAAGAGCCACATACCCTACCATATTATATTACTTACACTAAAAAATATCTGTATTATGATCCTGCGTGGAAATACATTGAGAAAATTCGGCCCCATCGGTTCTAGACAATCTTATTTTTCTGCACATAAAGAAATAAAGAAGCCATTGCAATTGCCGGAAATACTAAGCCTACTAAAGGCACGAAAATAGAAGGTAAGTTAAAATCCGTCATAGAATAGGTGTCTCAATTCAAATTTACTATTTCTATCTATTCGAAAAATATCTTAGGATTCTTATAATATAATTAAGTATATCTATTATAAGGAATATTGACTATTGTATTTTTTAGTTTGCAAAATAAAGATTTTTTATAGAATACTATAGAATACTTTAGTATTCTATAAAAAAAAATGAATGGAATGGATAATAAGAAAATTGCAAAAAGGAGATTAAAAAGATTTGATTTTTCTTTTCCCGTCCTCATGGCCTTTCTATCCTTCTAATCGAACTTGAAATTGGATTCAAAAGAAAGCGATTGTGAAAATGAAATACCTCTTTCAGAATACCCTTTAAAAAAGGTCTCAGTACGACTTTTAGTCGAATGCGCCCATTTCGAATCCTAAATCAGTTTCGTCTACCTACTTCCACATGCAATAACTTCTTCAACCACTCTCGGACCCCCACAAACGCAAGATGCGCGTCAGGTTTTGAAATAAGGATATCCCCCAACCCCAGTATACCGAAACTCGCTCTTATCCTATCCCACCGGTTGTAAGGATTCATACATAGGGCTTTTTAGTTGATTGATAGTGCCGTAAAGTTGAAGCTTTTTTAGACTTTTTTATTAAGCTGTAATTTCCTTCCTGCATACGTGCTCCTCTATCCTCTAGAAGCTCATACAATAATGCGCGGTAAAGGCGGAAAAATAGCATACTCAATCAAAATCAAAGGGCAAATTCTCTTACCTACTACAGATCTCATACTACCCCCTTAGACTTTTTAAGGCGATATACCACCCAAAGGGTATGAAAATGCCGGGTGGAGTTAGCTTTTTGACGAAAACCCGTCCCGTGCAGCGAAGTCCTGTTAGTAAGACCCCGCGCAAGACACAAGAATGGATTATAGAAGAATATTATTCCGAATACTCCTCCGGACGCGTATAGTAGCATTGCGATTCCTAATCTTTTTTCATTGATTCTTTCCCAATAAATAAAGACTTTTTCTGTAAATACTGCGTATTTGATTCCATTATCATATGATAATACTATATTTGTATTTATTTATTGTATTATACCTTTATATATTCTAAATATATAGAATAGAGGAATCTCGATTTGTCAAGTCTCATGATCGTATCAAGATCTATTTTTATTCGGCTCAATCTTTTTTTTAAGATTGAGCCGAGTTTAATTGCAATCAATTAGAAGAATAAAGAAGAATTACTGCATTTCGTAACTGCTTTTTTCTCTTTCTATTTCGCTTCTTTTTTATTTAGACCTTCTTTATATCTAGTTTTATCTACTTATCTAGTTTATCTACCGGCTCGAACTCAAATTTGATCGCCTTCCATATTTCACAAGCTGCGGCTAGTTCAGGACTCCATTTGCAAGCTGCTCGGATAATTTCATTACCTTCACGAGCAAGATCGCGCCCTTCGTTACGAGCTTGTACACAAGCTTCTAAAGCCACCCGATTAGCTACTGCACCAGGTGCATTTCCCCAAGGATGTCCTAAAGTTCCTCCACCAAATTGTAATACGGAATCATCTCCAAAGATTTCGGTCAGAGCTGGCATATGCCAAACATGAATACCCCCTGAAGCCACCGGTATAACACCTGGCATAGATACCCAGTCCTGAGTGAAAAAGATACCGCGAGCACGATCTTTTTCAATAAAATCATCGCGCAATAAATCAACAAAACCTAAAGTCATTTCGCGTTCCCCTTCTAACTTACCTACTACTGTACCGGCGTGGATATGATCTCCCCCAGACATACGCAATGCTTTAGCTAATACACGAAAATGCATACCATGATTTTTCTGTCTATCAATAACTGCATGCATTGCCCGGTGAATGTGAAGAAGTAGGCCATTGTCGCGGCAATAATGAGCCAAAGTAGTATTTGCGGTGAATCCCCCAGTTAAGTAGTCATGCATTACAATAGGAACCCCTAATTCCCTCGCAAATATAGCTCTCTTCATCATTTCTTCGCATGTACCTGCAGTCGCATTCAAGTAATGCCCCTTGATTTCACCGGTTTCGGCCTGTGATTTATAAATTGCTTCGGCACAAAAGACAAAACGGTCCCTCCAGCGCATAAATGGTTGTGAGTTTACGTTTTCATCATCTTTGGTAAAATCAAGTCCACCGCGTAGACACTCATAACACGCTCTACCGTAATTTTTTGCGGATAATCCCAATTTTGGTTTAATAGTACATCCCAATAAAGGACGGCCGTACTTGTTCAACTTATCCCTTTCAACTTGGATACCATGAGGCGGACCTTGGAAAGTTTTTGAATAAGTAGGGGGAATTCGCAGATCCTCCAGACGTAGAGCGCGTAGGGCTTTGAAACCAAATACGTTACCCACAATGGAAGTAAACATGTTAGTAACAGAACCCTCTTCAAATAGGTCTAATGGATAAGCTACATAAGCGATATATTGATTTTCCTCCCCAACAACGGGCTCGATGTGATAGCATCGCCCTTTGTAACGATCAAGACTGGTAAGTCCATCAGTCCAAACAGTTGTCCATGTACCAGTAGAAGATTCGGCAGCTACTGCAGCCCCTGCTTCTTCGGGCGGAACCCCGGGCTGAGGAGTTACTCGGAATGCTGCCAAGATATCAGTATCCTTGGTTTCATACTCCGGGGTGTAATAAGTCAATTTATAATCCTTAACACCAGCTTTAAATCCAACACTTGCTTTAGTTTCTGTTTGTGGTGACATAAGTCCCTCCCTACAACTCATGAATTAAGAATTCTCACAACGACAGGGTCTACTCGATATGGATTAGGCGTAAATGAAACCTTTGCAAAAATCTTTTAAAACAAAAAGGGTATTCAATTAATATCAACTCATTAAAGAAAATGGAGAGCATGCTTAAGTTAATGAATATGTTTCATTCATATATAATGCGTACACCCTGTGTATGTTCTATCCTATAGGAATTCTACTATAGGAATTCGATAGGAATTGAGTTGTTGTTATGGTAAGTTAACATGGTTCGTTATTAAACCATGGATTTGATTCACCAAATCCATCATTATTGTATACTCTTTGATAGATATAGCGCAACCCAAATCAATCCCTAATCCTTATTTTACAAGTTCTTAATAGGCCGCTTTCTTATTTTGAATGTAAATACCTAAATACTAAGAAAATTCTCTGTTGACAGCAATCTATGCTTCACAGTAGTATATATTTTGTATATCGAAGTCCTAGATAGGAAAGTAGAGTAGGGACAGATCCTCCACAAAAGGCGAAATGTATATGAAAAAAAGATTGATTGAACTTTCCAACGGACTCATTCCATGAGTAAACGATTGAATGGGATTCGCTTGGGCAACGAAATCAAGTCCTCGTCCCCCTTTCTCTCTTATTGAATTAACTAATTCATTTCCTTTTTACTTTTGGATTTTTTTTTGGATTTGATTTGGCATTATTCAACAAGAAAAAATTAGACAAATTCCTTTTTTTTTGAAAATTATGTGATAATTATGAGAACCAATCCTACTACTTCTCGTCCCGGGGTTTCCACAATTGAAGAAAAAAGCATAGGGCGTATCGATCAAATTATTGGACCCGTGCTGGATATCACTTTTCCCCCGGGCAAGTTACCTTATATTTATAACGCTTTGGTAGTCAAGAGTAGAGACACTGCCGGTAAGCAAATTAATGTGACTTGTGAGGTACAACAATTATTAGGAAATAATCGAGTTAGAGCTGTAGCTATGAGTGCTACAGACGGGTTGATGAGAGGATTGGAAGTGATTGACACGGGAGCTCCTCTCAGTGTTCCAGTCGGTGGAGCTACTCTCGGACGAATTTTCAACGTTCTTGGGGAACCTATTGACAATTTGGGTCCTGTAGATATTAATGCAACATTCCCTATTCATAGATCTGCGCCTGCCTTTATCGAGCTAGATACGAAATTATCCATCTTTGAAACAGGTATTAAGGTGGTCGATCTTTTAGCTCCTTATCGACGTGGAGGAAAAATAGGACTATTTGGGGGGGCTGGAGTAGGTAAAACAGTACTCATCATGGAATTAATCAACAACATTGCTAAAGCTCATGGAGGCGTATCCGTATTTGGCGGAGTAGGGGAACGGACTCGTGAAGGAAATGATCTTTATATGGAAATGAAGGAATCCGGAGTAATTAATGAAAAAAATTTGGAGGAATCAAAGGTAGCTCTAGTCTATGGTCAAATGAATGAACCGCCGGGAGCTCGTATGAGAGTTGGTTTAACTGCCCTAACTATGGCAGAATATTTCCGAGATGTTAATAAGCAAGACGTGCTTCTATTCATCGATAATATCTTTCGTTTTGTTCAAGCAGGATCGGAGGTATCCGCCTTATTAGGGAGAATGCCCTCCGCAGTGGGTTATCAACCTACTCTTAGTACAGAAATGGGTTCTTTGCAAGAAAGAATTGCTTCTACAAAAAAGGGATCCATAACTTCGATCCAAGCAGTTTATGTACCTGCGGACGATTTGACCGACCCTGCTCCTGCCACAACATTTGCACATTTGGATGCTACTACCGTACTTTCCAGAGGATTAGCTTCCAAGGGTATTTATCCAGCAGTAGATCCTTTAGATTCAACCTCAACTATGTTACAGCCTCGGATCGTTGGCAACGAACATTATGAAACTGCGCAAAGAGTTAAGGAAACTTTACAACGTTACAAAGAACTTCAGGACATTATCGCAATTCTTGGGTTGGATGAATTATCAGAGGAGGATCGTTTAACTGTAGCAAGAGCACGAAAAATTGAACGTTTCTTATCACAACCGTTCTTTGTGGCAGAAGTTTTTACCGGTTCTGCAGGAAAGTATGTTGGTCTTGCAGAAACAATTAGGGGATTTCAACTAATCCTTTCCGGAGAATTAGACGGCCTACCCGAACAAGCTTTTTATTTGGTGGGTAACATCGATGAAGCTAGCACGAAAGCTATAAACTTAGAAGAGGAGAACAAATTGAAGAAATGAAATTAAATCTTTATGTACTAACTCCTAAGCGAATTATTTGGGATTGTGAAGTGAAAGAAATCATTTTATCTACTAATAGTGGCCAAATTGGCGTATTACCAAACCACGCCCCCATTAACACAGCTGTAGATATGGGTCCTTTGAGAATACGCCTCCTCAACGACCAATGGTTAACGGCGGTTCTGTGGAGCGGTTTTGCGAGAATAGTTAATAATGAGATCATCATTTTAGGAAATGATGCGGAACTGGGTAGTGACATTGATCCGGAAGAAGCTCAACAGGCACTTGAAATAGCCGAAGCTAACTTGAGTAGAGCTGAGGGTACGAAAGAGTTGGTTGAAGCGAAGCTAGCTCTCAGACGAGCTAGGATACGAGTCGAGGCTATCAATTGGATTCCCCCATCCAATTGAATACAATCCAATGGTTTAGTTGATACAAAGAAAAAGGGAAGAGGGGTAGAAAAAGTTATTAGATAGCGAAGCGAAGTAAGTCCAATGCTATCTAGTAATTTTTCTACCTACCTACCTACTATTGGATTTGAACCAATGACTCCCGCCGTATGAAAGCAATACTCTAACCACTGAGTTAAGTAGGCAATTTATCACCACAAAGGAAGACCCATTACTTCGATCGATTATAGATCGAATCCTTTTTATAAGCAATACTGCTCCGTTATTGGTATGTTATATAGTAAACAGATCAAAGGGATATCCTCTGGCATTAGAGAATATTCATCTTGACAAGAAATTATCTATATGTTAAGATATCTCTGACAAGGGCTATAGCTCAGTTCGGTAGAGCAACTCGCTTACACGTGCGCCAATGCTTTTCAAGGGAGCTTATTATGCAATGAACATAATTGATCTTATTGCAAAATCAATGTCTTACTTCATGGATTCGAGAGAATAGGAGAACAGTAGCCTGACAAACAGTCGGTTCAGTCCGATTCAGGTGCCAATTCAGGTGCCTAATCAAATAGAACCCTTATTGATTTGCTAGTTGATAAGGTAAATATCCAGCCCACTAAATGCTAGGCGTAATGAGGATAAGGGCCTCCAAAAAACTTCTTTTCGTTCTATGAACTTTAAGGTGTATGAAGTCTCATAGTCAACTCTTGCAGCGGAACGATAGAGACTCCATTTCACTTAGGTTGATTTAATTTAGGCCGGAGGCAGACCTAAGTCAAGGTAATCCTCCTTTGAAACACTTTGGTATTGCTCCTAGATAGATCATAATACAAATAATCAATCAGAGCACAGGGAGCCATCTCATTATCTTTCCGTAAAGAAAAACTATGGTGGACTAACTGATCTTTACATCAGTTGATGAAAGAGCCCAATGCAAAAAAATGCATGTTGGGTCTTTGAAACAGTTCGAATCATTTCGATAATAATCCGTTTGATCTGTTTTACCGAGAAGGTCTACGGTTCGAATCCGTATAGCCCTAATATGTCCTTTTTTTAGATTTTAGGATAGAGATCCTATGTTTCCTTTAGTATAGTTTTCGTTTCCTCATTAGTACTTGTTTATAGACTGGACGGTCGCTTGCGCCATAGAATAGAGATAAAAGCATTACCACAGGCTCATTCATCGAAAATCTTAGAGACAGGAAAAGAAAAACGAATTTCTATCAAATCAATAGAAGGAAGGATCCCTTACCTGATTTGAATTCCATCCTCCTTCAAATAGGATATGCTCTAAGTCCCTAGACTTCCCTATAATAACTGCAATGATTTTCTCCATCTTGCGAATTCCTACTTTGTTTGAAGTATATTACTTTGCTTATATATACATTATCTAAATACATTATCTAAATAGATCTACTTTCTATAAAATACATTATCTAAATACATTATCTAAATAGATCTACTTTCTATAAAATAGAAAAATGGAAATAAAATCCAAAAATAAAGAAAGAGTAAATAAGAAAACAGAATATTCTGTCTCATAGTTCTGAAATAGAGTTCTTTATTTTTATAGTATTACTCCTCATTAGGCTGCATACATTAGTCATCCTATCTTAATTAGGTTCTAATTATAAATAGAATGGAAATCAAAAAGAAAGATAGAATGGAAATCAAAAAGAAAGGGAGTCGGGATTCCATTGGATGAATCTTTAAAGAAGACAGGGCACAGAGGAAACAAAGGCTAAACTAAGTGCTTTGGTTTGAGCAAAACGGATTCTTGTTTCACCGAGGAAAAGAGAGAAGTTCTGGATAAATTGACAACGCTGACTTGAATTGACTAATTCAGTTC